TCCGTACCTTCACCTAATTCACGAACATTACTGACCGCAACCAATGTATCAAATAAAATAACAACAATGGATACCACCAACAGTTAGAATTTTCTTTAATAGAGATTAGATTGTATATTCCTAATTGGAATTGAATTGCTGTGGTACATAAAATATTGGAAATAGTAGCCAAGGCATAACAATATCCCCTCGATCCATTTATGATACATGAATGGGAGAAAAATCCAGATTAAGCTCCTTTACCTTAGGTCGATTTACTCCCCCAAAAAGGGGCTAAATTCCCCGAACCCTTGTTTTTTGTTATTTTAGTTAGGTTCAAGTCTGGCGGGAATAATATTCTACGACTAGCAACTCATTTATTTTCAAACCGACCCACTTACTATCTATTATTTGATTGACTGATCCTTTATATTGGGATGAGTGAAGAGTCAAATGTTTTGGCAATTCCTCATGGGGGGATGAATCAAGATAATTTTGAATCAGAGCTCTGGATTTTTGTTCATCCCTTGTAGTAATAATATCTCGGGCTTTGCATCGATAACTTGGTATATCTACTATACGACCATTAACCAAAATATGCCTATGGTTAACTAATTGTCGGGCTCCAGGAATGGTCGAAGCCATACCTAATCGAAAAAGGATGTTATCCAAACGCATTTCAAGTAATTGTAGTAAAACCTGGCCTGTTGACCCTTTGGCTTTTCCAGCGATATGAACGTATTTAAGTAATTGTCTCTCTGTCAGACCATAATGAAAACGCAATTTTTGTTTTTCTTCTAGACGAATACGATATTGAGATCTTTTTCCGAAGCGCGATTGATTTCTAAGATCACTTCCGGGTGTCGGCCTTTTACTAGTAAGTCCCGGTAAAACACCCAGCCGGCGTATTTTTTTGAAACGAGGCCCTCGGTAACGAGACATAAAGACTCCCTATTTTATTGAAAAATATTTTTATTACAGAATAAACCTAAATTAAGACTGAACTAAACCATAAACGAAGCTAAATCTACTGATGTATTGATGTATTACAAAGAAGAATGAGATGAATTGTATCAATCAATATCCAATTTTGTATATATATAAGAAGTTATATATACTTTTTCTGATTTGTTTGGTAGAGATCTAATTGCTCCAATCCATTTTTTATTCATAGTTGGAAGTTCTTACGCCATAATGGATCAGTGATTCTTTCCTTGGAGAGGGGGTAAGAAGTCTTTTCAATATTCCTTCAAGTTTCAATATTTCTTCAAGGAGGCCTTATTAATTATGATTAATTATGTAATATAAAAGTAAAAAAAAAAAGAACAAATAGACAAAGCCGGCTATCGGAATCGAACCGATGACCATCGCATTACAAATGCGATGCTCTAACCTCTGAGCTAAGCGGGCTCGCATAAAATAAATTGTGCATAGGACTTTACTAAACTACTTTAGCTATTGCATATTAATAATTCATTATAGTATAATGAATCTACTATTATGTAACATAAAGAAAATATAATATGTAACATAAAGAATATGTAATAGTTCTAACTATATAACAATAACAATCAATTTCAATTGAAATACTATTATTATTTATAAATTTATAATAGAATGATTAGTTATAGTACTTAAAATTATAGTAGAATAACTCTCTATTCTAATTTTATTATACAATATACAAGGACAAGGGCGACCCTAAGGAAAAGATAAGGATAAAGATTAAGTAAGGATAAGGATACAATCCAGATTAAATATAATGATATTGAGACATTCCTCTGTGTTCATTCAAAAGGGCGGGGGATAAGGCGAAAAAAGAATCGACCGTTTGAGTATTCCAAATATCGAGGTAAAAAAAAAAGAGTAAGAGACGCATATATATGGGGTATATATCCATCCATATTGAATTGCGGATACATCAATGATAGAATCATTTTTGATTGGACTAAATACAAAAAAGGTCCTCCGATATCTGAAAGAAAATAGACAAGAAATCAAACAAATAGGAGGAGACAGAGACACTTTTTCTATATAGAAATCCATATCTTGCATATCTAAAGAATTCAACGTAAACGGTTCCAGAATAAATGAACATAAAGAAAGGGACGGCATCCCAACGAGATCCTAGTCTCAAAACAAAAAAGAGGGGATATGGCGAAATTGGTAGACGCTACGGACTTGATTGGATTGAGCCTTGGTATGGAAACATACTAAGTGATAACTTTCAAATTCAGAGAAACCCTGGAATTAAAAATGGGCAATCCTGAGCCAAATCCTGTTTTTAGAAAACAAATCAAAATCAAATAAAGGGTTCAGAAAGCAAGAATAAAAAAGGATAGGTGCAGAGACTCAATGGAAGCTGTTCTAACGAATAGAGTTGACTGCGTTGATCGAGGAATCCTTCTATTTAAACTCTAGAAAGGATGAACCCATATACGTACATATACGTAATAAAATATCAAAGAAAGATTCATATATGTTATATGCAAAATTGAAGAATTCTTGTGAATCGATTCTA